TGACTTCTTGTGTAGAATCTACGTAACTCTCTATTCAATGGTAAAGATACACTCTTAAGAGAAAAATATTCTTATATGATGATAGAATATAAGATTAATGATATATCTTATTTTAGTAAAATATTCTTTTACTATCGAATACTATATCATTCTAATGAGCGGGTAGCGGGAATCGAACCCGCATCGTTAGCTTGGAAGGCTAGGGGTTATAGTAGACGTTGATTCATCATTATTAACGTCTCTAATTCAAAACCGAACATGAAACTTTGCTTTCATTCGGCTCCTTTATGGATGTATGAATAACTATTAAGATTGAAATACGATCGAAATGAAATCAAAAAATTTTTGAACCATAACATCTATGTCAGCTGTCTCTTTGAATGCATTCAAAGAGATTCGGCTTTCTAGACAATCCCCTCTTCTCTCTGGAATATAGAATCGGGTATTCCAGCAATATTCTCGTAGTTACTTCGTTCTCTATTTCTATTTGATGTAATGTAATAGAATCCGTAGGAAAAGTTTTTTTCTTTCTACCGAGCTAAAACTAAAAAAAGGTTAATGTCCTTCGGAAACTAAAGACATCCTTATTTACTAGATAAGCTATTTTGCTTTAATCTCTCTTCTTTCTCGTTCGAGAATCTCGAAAAAGAATACGGAAAGATTGAAGATTTAGTTACGATTCGAACTAAACTTTTCTATCTTTATCCATGGATTCTTTATTCATACGTATAGTTATTTGGAATCTTGATCCAATAAAACAAATTATGTTTCGCTATTTGATAATCCAATTTTCAAAATTTATCAAAAATTTGAACCTTGAACTCAAATCACGAGAATTGCGATTCTTCCTCAACTACTTCTTATTGAATTCGTCGATAAAGGAAAGGATTGAATCCTTTTAAGAAAAAAAGTTTGAGTTCGGAATATGCAGCAAATCCGAGGGACCCCTTAACTCTAAAAGGGATTACTAAAACGAATCACACTTTTACCACTAAACTATACCCGCTACAATCCTATTATTGTTTAGAACTAAATCTTTTGTCGACTAAGAAAAGAACGTAATCAGACGTAATCAGAATCCGAATAAGAGCATAGAATCCGAAAATCATAATGAAAATGATAGCTTATGGCTGTTTTAGTTTTTTTATTAGACTTATTTCAATAAATTGAGTGAAAAATTAGTTAAAGAGGACTCCTAATTATTAATAACTCAATAACAAGTTACAGTACCTCTAAGAGTAAGAGGAGGGGGAAGAAAAAAGGACGAAAATAAAATAAAGAATATTACTAATCATAGAATTAGATTATTAATTCGATAATTAATTCGATAATATATTAATTATTATTAATATATTAATTCTATAATCAGGAAAAAATAAAATAGAAGTCAATAATTCAATATCACTAGAAATAGAAGAATAAAAAAAATGAAACTTTTATTCTGGATATAGACTCGAAGAAAAATGGTCCGTATATTGTCAATTTTGTTAAATATATTTTTTGTAATATAAATATATATGATTTGGGACAAAAAAAGTCCTGGCTTGGTGCGTACCTAGCCAGGATAAGAAAATAAATAATATATTTCGCCCGAAGAGAAATATTTTTGAGTTTCTTTCGTTTTTTGAAAGAATTCTTTCGACTCTTTATTTTTCAATATATAATATACATATATAATGGATTTTAGCTAATATGATTCGAATTCTAATCTAAAATCGAATTTTAATAAAGTAAAGATAACGAGACATAGACATACGGAGTTTTTTTTTCTATCTTACTTTTGAAAAGTAAGATTCAAAATTGAAAATTGGGAGAGATGGCTGAGTGGACTAAAGCGTCGGATTGCTAATCCGTTGTATGAGTTTTTCGTACCGAGGGTTCGAATCCCTCTCTTTCCGTTTTTGTCGGTGAATTCATATTTGATCTTTTTTTGGAATTCAAAAATGTACAATATCAAGTCCTTCTTTTATTCGTCACGTCCGGGATTACGCCCTGGATCATTGGATAAGAATCCAAAGATAAATAGAGAAACAAAGAATATCACTACTGTGTAAACAAAAAGTTTGAGAGTAAGCATTACACAATCTCCAAAATCATTTTTTGAAAAAAAAAAAGAGAGAGAATAGATTATCCTTTTTTCTATCCCATATCCTATTTCGACACCACTAAACAAAACGGTTTCTAGAAAAAGAACTTAACAAGAAAATCTATTTGCAATAAAAGTCGGTTGATTAAAAAAAATTCTTTCCTATCTCCATCCTTTCCTACCTCCTATTGGGGGGGCTGAAAGGGGGGTTTCACTAAATCAAAGAATGAAATAAATTCAAAAGCAACGTTTGTAAAAAGAATCAGAATGAGAAGAAACGAATTCCAATTATCAATTGTTTGAATCGAGGGTTCATATTCTAAAGTTTATCGAATAATTATTAGAATTTTCTTTTTTGCATAAATAATGTCTAGTACATTACTCAACATTTTATCGAAAACTTACAGCAGCTTGCCAAACAAAGGCTAATAGAAAAAACAGAAGGGGTATTACTGGCATAATATCTACGATAGGATTCAAAAAAGCGTAGGCCTCTGGCAATTTGACTACTAAAAAACTATTTGAATTCAAATAAAAGTTGAAATGAAAACAGAAGTAGATCAAACTAAAGATATTAAGCATAATAAATATTATGTTCCTGTATTGAACTTGGAGATAATTTAATTTTGATTGAGTTTTATTGGATATCTGTTAAAACACAAAAAGAAAACTCAAAAAAAATCCTTTTTTGAAAAGTCACCCAATTACAAACCATTTGATTTTCAAAATAAAAGAGAAAGCAGAATAGAAGAAATCATATTTTAGACAATATTTTAATTCAATTTTATCTAATGATCAATAAAGTCATTTTTGCCGCTAGCTCTACGTGCAAAATCCTAGGAACAATCGATTTGTTGATTGGAATTGACGAACAACCAGTACTAAGACTAATGTTTATTAGTATTGATTGAACAGACTGACAAATGGGGCGTAGCCAAGTGGTAAGGCAACGGGTTTTGGTCCCGCTATTCGGAGGTTCGAATCCTTCCGTCCCAGGGAATACCTTTTTCTATCTAGAGATTCTATAAAGTTTTCTATCTAGAGATTCTATAAAGATAGGATCTCGATATTTTGAGAATAACGAAAAATTGTCATAAATGGATCTGAATCAAGTTGTCATTTGGATAACATAGGAACTATAGATTTCAAGAAATTGAAATCAATTTCAAACAAATTAACAATAAATTGAACCTCCCCTTTGTCTCCCTCCCTTCATTCCATATATACTCTTAGTATAGAGGAGTTAATATCCTTAAGTAAGCTAAAAGAAATTAGTTAGTTGAAACTTCTCATAGAACTATTATTCATATAGATAACTGTTAATAATCAAACACACTCATTTCCATACATAGTTTATAATATGAATTCGAGGAAATTCCGCAGATGAAATGAATAGAAGAAGTTATAAAAAAAGTGTTATACATTATGTATTTTTTTTGAACCTTAGTATCAAATATTTGATAAAAATATCACAAATTTAAAATGGATCGAAATGTATGGAATAAAATAATAAGTAATTCATATATCCTATATTTCTATTTATTTCTAATTTTAATTTAGTTTATTTAACTAAGCGTTATTTAACCCGTTCGGTTAGCCGAAACTACTCGTAAAAGAAAATCATGAATTTTTTCTTATTGTCTTTTTCAATATGAACTAAAATAATAGTAGACTTTATTTTTTTCAGTCTCTATTTCTGTAATTAATGAGATTGAATTTAAGGATGGCTGAGTTTGATGAGTCTATTTGATCATTAGTTTGATTCTCTCGAAATGGTGGGTATTTTTTTCAGTTAAATTAAAGAACTATTTCATTTTCATTCAATTTTTTTTGTTATTTTATAAGTATTTGATCCTTTGAAGATGGAATGTGGATTCAATAATAAAACTTTTGAATTCTTAATATTCTAGTTTCTAATCTTTCTGGTTCGATTTCAGATTAAAAAATTGATATGAAATTTTCTGTTTGGTAAGACTTCGTAAAAAAAGCAAGTCCGTCCGAGAAATTGCAAAACAGAATATTCCCGTGGAACAACTGTAACGAACGAACAAATGACTATTCGTGATTCCATAATTGAATCAATTACATACCAGTTCAAACCCGGAGGAATGTTATGGTAAAACTTCGTTTGAAACGATGTGGTAGAAAGCAACGTGTGGCTTGCCAGAGAGGATCGTTCGTGGATTCTTATATCCACCATTTGAATTATAAATGTGCTCTTGGCTCGACATCTTTTGTTCTCTTACACCCGAACCTTGGGTTTTTTTGGATTGGAGTGTAAGGTAGTACGTGATGTAGCTCGAGTCGAAACTATTGATTCTGTTCTCAAGGGCAAGGAATCTAGGGTTAGTGCTAATTAATACGTTTTAACAACTTTGTAAGTATAGTGATTTTTTTCCTCTTTTCTATGAATCGTTTTATCGACAAAAAAAAAGGGAGGGGCATGTTGCTGCCATTTTCACGCAATTTTAAGTCACCAAAGTAATGTCTAAACCTAATGATTCGCGGGAAAGATAAAGGATCTTGGAACAAGAAAATCCTCTTTTTTTTATTGTTTCGACAACTATATTAAGAACGACGGGTCAAAATCGAGTTGGTTTTGTTTTAATGGGGACAAAAAAAGATGGATTAGAGACTACTCAAAAAATGAATAGGCTTTTCTGATTTTCGTTTGAGCTATTTCATAGTTATTCAACTTGAGTTATGAGAAGAAAAATGTGTGTGTTTTTTTTTTTTTTCTATTGAGAGATCGGCGAAACTAAAAAAATATTGCTAGAAACTAAAAAATAAAATATATAAATCAATAAAATCAATAAATATTATTATTTATTTCGTTTTAGTTCAAATTTCTTTATGGATCTATTTAACCTTGTATATATGACATTACTGCAATTTCTCGAGCCGTACGAGGCGAAAACCTCGTATACGTTTCTGGGGGGAGTTAGAATTCGTCTACATCTATCCCAATGAGCTGTTTATCGAATTGTTGCAATCGATGGTCGATCTCGAAGAGAAGGCAAAGATCTGGGTAAAATGGGTTTTTATGATCCTATAAACAGTCAAACCTATTTAAATATTCCTGCTATTTTATATTTTCTTGAAAAGGGTGCTCAACCTACAGGAACTCTTTTTGATATTTTCAAAAGAGCCGGGGTTTTTTATAAATTTCGTAAGAAATTCAATTAATCAAAAAAAGGTAGAAGGGGGAAATTCTTATTTAGGTTTTTAACGTTTTTCTAGTAGATCCCCCTCTCCCTCCCTTTTTTTTTTTTTTAATTGAATTTCGTAACACTCTTTTTTACCCTGTCTTCTTTTATATATATTGCTTCTTTTATATATATTGACAAGAGTCAATTGAGCAAATATAATGCGATCGTGGATAAACGGATCCATTTACTCGCTTTTTTTTTACTTGATTTCAGTCAAAATAGATTTTTGCGTTCGTTTATTTTGATCTTAAAAATATTCTATTTGTTGATTTTGAATTTAAAAAAATGGGAATTTCATAAATTTTTCTTACTTTAAGAATTGAAACTTTAAGAATTGAAAATTTTCGATGGGTTTTTTACTATTTTGATGTTTTGATTGTGTTGTTCAATTTTATCTCTTTAGTTTTTTATCCAACCCAACATTGCCAATTTTTTGTTCTTCGGGTTGCTAACTCAACGGTAGAGTACTCGGCTTTTAAGTGCGGCTAGCATCTTTTACACATTTCAATGAAGTAAGGGATTCATTCATACCTTTGGTAGACTTTGGAAGACCACGACTGATCCTGAAAGGAATGACTGGAAAAAACAGCATGTCGTATGAATAGAGAATTCTGACAATGTTTCATTTTTACTTTTTGACTTTAACTGGATCGAATTGGGATTTCAAAAAAATGAAATGAATTCAGAATCAGAATGGGGTCGAATGAATAAATGGATAGAGTTTTCCGACTTCAATTCAGTTTTTATAAGGAAAAAAAAAAGAGCAACGAGCTTTTGTTCTAAATTTGAATGATTACCCGATCTAATTAGACGTTAAAAATAGATTAGTGCCCAGGACGGGGGAAGAATTCTCCTTGAGTGCATGATTCAAGTATCTTATCTAGTTTCGTTTTTATTAATCAAATAAGTCCTAATTATTAGTTATGTCCTAGTCTGGGTTCTACAGAAATGTGTAGAAGAAGCAGCATATTGATAAATATATTGATTTTCAAAAATCAAAAGAGCGATTGGTTTTAAAAATAAAGGATTTCTAACCTATCTTGTTTTGTTATCCTAGAAACAAATATAAACTATTTAGATTGAAAGAGAGGATAGAGAGTCTGTTGATGAGTTTACCTGTCCCCGAGATATAGAGTATCTCCTTACTATAACACTTTGGTTTTGACTGCATCGCACTATATATCATTTCATAGTCAATAAATGGCCTTCTTTCTGTTTTTTTTTTATTCCAATACAATTTCCAATGGATCAATTTCAAGGATATTTAGACCTAAATAGATCTTGGCAACACAACTTCCTATACCCACTCTTTTTTCAGGAGTATATTTATACACTTGCTCATCATGTTTTAAAGAGATCAATTAGATCTATTTGGTTCGAAAATGTCGGTTATGACAAACGAATTAGTTCAATAATTGTTAAACGTTTAATTATTCGACTATATCAACAGAATCCGTTGATTATTTTTGATACTGATTCTAGACAAAATAGGTTCTTTGCTTACAACAAGAATTTGTATTCGCAGATTCTATCTGAGGCATTTGCAGTCACGGTGGAAATTCCATTTTCTTTTCGATTCCTATTTTCCTTAGAAAGGAAAGAGGTAGATCAATTTCGTAATTTGCGATCAATTCATTCAATATTTTCTTTTTTAGAGGACAAATTGTCCCATTTAGATTTTGTGTCAAATGTACTAATATCCTATCACATCCATCTAGAGATCTTGGTGCAAACCCTACGTTACTGGTTGAAGGATGCCTCTTCTTTGCATTTATTACGTTTATTTCTCTATGAGTATTGTAATTGGAATAGGTTTATTCTTCCAAAGAATGGTTTCTTTTCAAAAACCAATCCAAGATTCTTCTTGTTCATATATAATTTTCATATATGTGAATACGAATACATCTTTTTTTTTCTGCGTAATCAATCTTTTCATTTATGTTCACAATTTTCTGGATTCTTTTTTCAACGAATATATTTTTTTCGAAAAATCAAAAATCTTGTGAAAGTGTTTATTCATAATGAATTTCAAGACATCTTGGAGTTATGCAAAGATCCTTTTATGCATTATGTTAGATATCAAGGAAAATTAATTATTTCTTCAAATAATACGCCTATTCTCATTAATAAATGGAAATATTATTTTCTTCATTTATGGCAATATCATTATTCTATGTGGTCTCAACCCGAAAGGATCGACAGAAA